TACTAGATGACTTATGCCTATGTCAAGTCCCAGAAACTCAAAAGTAGTAAATCAAAAAAGTTTTATACCGGGAATTTCTTGGATCTTCTAAAAGAAGACTTTCTAAGTTTTAAAATGAAAAATTATATAGATTCTAAATCATTCAAATCGATATTTTTTTATCATTTGTACGTGTATGATATATCCCACAAGACTTGTCTATAATAAGAAAATAAATTATAGTTTGTAAAAGCGTAGGATGAATGAAAAAAGATAATGAATTTTTGAATAACTAAAAAAAGGTAAGGCGTCAAACAAACTTTTTGGGGGAGTAGAGTTGGGGATAGAGGGACTTGAACCCTCACGATTTTAAAAGTCAACGGATTTTCATCTTACTATAAATTTCATTGTTGTCAGTATTGACATGTAGAATGGGACTCTATCTTTATTCTCGTCCGATTAATAAGTTCCACCAAGGATCTATCAGACTATGAAGTGAATCATTTGATCAATGAATATTCGATTTTTTCTTAAACTTCGAATTGATTAACACCATTTCTACTAAAAAAAAATAGAAATCGAGATTCAGGTCGTCATTTTTGAGATCGTTTTGTGTTACCTGTATTTATACAAAATAGGTTTTTATCCTTCATCCCTTTTTTTAGTTTGGATCGAAGGATTCCTTTATCAACACAAGGTAGTGAACTCCATTTGTTAGAACAGCTTCCATTGAGTCTCTGCACCTATCCCTTTTTTCTCGCTTTCTAAACTCTGGTTTGTTCGCGTAAACCAGGATTTGGCTCAGGATTGCCCGTTGTTAATTCCAGGGTTTCTCTGAATTTGAAAGTTATCACTTAGTAGGTTTCCATACCAAGGCTCAATCCAATTAAGTCCGTAGCGTCTACCGATTCCGCCATATCCCCCCTTTTGCTTTGAGATTAGGATCTCATTATTATGTCTTTCCACTTTTTCTTATGCCGAAACTTTGGAATTCATTACATATAGATACTTTTTTTTTCTTTGGTATCTTCTTTCTTTTTTTTAGCCCAATCCATATTGATTTAGTCTAATCAACAAAGATTCTATCATTTTTGTATTTGCAATTCAATATGGTTATATATTACATAACATATATATGTTATTCCTTTTCTCGTCTTTGTCTTAAATTTTAAGAAATAGTCGAACGGTCGATTCTCTTTTTTTTTTAACTTCCATGAAAAGAAGTTTATGATTCTTTTTGAAACTTAGAATTCTACAATGTGCAGCGGAGAAAGATTATAAGTCTACTTCGTAGATTTTAAATTCTAATAATTCTAAAAAATTATATTCGAATATTCATTATTATTAGAAATAAAAATAAAAGTATAAAAAAATAATAATAATAGCGTGAGGTTATAAAAAAAAACAATAATTTGAAATCAGATATCATTTAACTAAAAAAAAGATTTCTGATTTAATTAAGAGTTTCTTATTTATAAACTAATGAAATCAAAATTATAAAGTCGATATATTGCTATATTCTATTAATTAAGGTTATGTTTTATTTATTTAATGATAGTCACTATTTATTTGAGCTATATTTTGTTCTAGAATATATAGAATATGATTATTTAATTCTAAATAGATAAGGAAAAATATGAATAGAATAGTTAATTGATACGATATAGTAGTTTAGTGAATTTGTATGCACGTGCTATTTTATTTGAGCCCGCTTAGCTCAGAGGTTAGAGCATCGCATTTGTAATGCGATGGTCATCGGTTCGATTCCGATAGCCGGCTTTTCGTTTTTTTTTTTTCGTTTTTTTTTTTTTACATTATTTTTAATGTACTTTCAAAATAAAATAAGATTGAAAAGACTTATTTCACCTTTTCCTAGAGTTACCACTCCATTTATATTATGTCATATAAACTTCCATATAGGAATATATATTGGGTATAAAGAATTAGACCTTTGCAAAATAAATAAAGAAAATAAATGAAAATTTTTACGATTTTTTTATATATATATATTGTATATACAATAAAAAAAATCTGTATATTGAGAAGAATATATCTTCTTACTCTTTGTATTCCAATAGTTTATTGGAGTGGATTTCACGTCATTTATCATTATCATTTAGTTCAGTTTTAATTTTGTTTGGTTTTGTACAATTTCAATAAAAAAGGAGTCTTTATGTCACGTTACCGAGGGCCTCGTTTTAAAAAAATACGCCGTCTGGGGGCTTTACCGGGACTAACTAGTAAAAGGCCTAAGGCAGGAAGCGATCTTAGAAACCAATCACGCTCCGGAAAAAAATCTCAATATCGTATTCGTTTAGAAGAAAAACAAAAATTGCGTTTTCATTATGGTCTTACAGAACGCCAATTACTTAAATATGTTCGTATCGCCGGAAAAGCCAAGGGGTCAACAGGTCAAGTTTTACTACAATTACTTGAAATGCGTTTGGATAACATCCTTTTTCGATTGGGTATGGCTTTGACTATTCCTCAAGCACGCCAATTAGTTAACCATGGACATATTTTAGTTAATGGTCATATAGTTGATATACCAAGTTATCGCTGCAAACCCCGAGATATTATTACAGTGAAGGATGAACAAAACTCTAGAACTTTGGTTCAAAATCTTCTTGATTCATCTGCCCCCGAGGAATTGCCAAACCATCTAACTCTTCACACATTCCAATATGAAGGGTTAGTCAATCAAATAATAGATAGGAAATGCGTCGGTTTGAAAATAAATGAATTGCTTGTCGTAGAATATTACTCTCGACAGACTTAATAAACCTAACTTAAGTAAAAAAAATAATTAAAAACAAGAGTTCGGACAACTCCCCTTCGCCCTCCTTTTTGATTAAAAATAAAAACAAGGTAGATTTTATATATATTCTTTTTTATTTGATTTGATACATTGTGGTCAATCCCGTAAGATTGGTGAATTAGTTGAAAGTACGGAAAGAGAGGGATTCGAACCCTCGGTAAACAAAAGCCTACATAACAGTTCCAATGTTACGCCTTCAACCACTCGGCCATCTCTCCGACACCTGGATTATGACTGAGTACCTGGGTGAATAGCGAGTTATTCGTCGTTTTTTAGGTTATGGTTAATAGATACCTTTTTTGATCGGAAAAAATTGTAAGTAGATAGAAGGTTTTTTTTATGAGTCCGCTTTTATGTTAGTTCGTACTATACAATTCCTTTGTTTGTGAGAAAATTTTCTCACAAAAGAAAAGGTAAAGGAAATCAAAAGAGTTATAGAATGGATTATTACCTATGCCAAGATCGCGTATAAATGGAAATTTTATTGATAAAACCTTTACAATTGTAGCCGATATCTTATTACGAGTCATTCCGACAACTTCCGGAGAAAAGGAGGCATTTACTTATTACAGAGATGGTGCGATTTGATTATCATTATTTTTTTCTCGCCTATTTGGAATAGAAAGAAAAACGAGTATTGAAAAAAATCTACGCTTTTGAAGGTGAAGTTTATAATATAAAAAAGCAATCCCTTCTGTCATGTATCCACGATTAATGCAGCCTTAGATGCTTCAATTGTGAATTCTAGTATTGAGCAAAAGGTTTTTACCTATGGTTCCCGTATTACAGATCAATCCTACTGCACTAATACAATATACGAATAGGAGGTATAGGGGAAGAAGCACTACGCCGAGAAATCAACAACACGAAAACTTTCTTCAAAATGATTCCTTTTCTTTCTTCTTCTTCTTTGGGATTGGGACTAATTAAAATGGTTGGAACAATAAACATCCATCTCGTTCGTACTTTGGATACCCGTATAACCATTGAAGACTGTTGAAGTGGCTAATTCCTGGAAATTTAGGGGCGTTGAGAACAAAGAAATTTTTAGAGTTTACTTTTTTATTTTTATCTAGCATGAACCCACTTGGTAGTAAGAAAAGATCTTTTGCAAGAAGGTTGGCTAGGGATTTCTTGTAAAAACATTAGCCCCACTTAGTTCATAATGACATCAAATTTTTCCATATATTATTTTCATTATGCACCTAAAGGAGGAGCCGTATGAGATGAAAATCTCACATACGGTTCTGAAACGGAGAATTCGTTAAAGCGAATGACGACCGTAACGGATGTCGGCTCAATCTGAAGGAAATTATGCGGAAGCATTACAGAATTATTATGAAGCTATGCGCCTAGAAATTGACCCCTATGATCGAAGTTATATACTCTATAATATAGGCCTTATCCACACAAGTAATGGGGAACATACCAAAGCTTTAGAATATTATTTTCGGGCATTAGAACGAAACCCCTTTTTACCACAAGCTTTTAATAATATGGCTGTGATCTGTCATTACGTGCGACTATCTCCACTATAGAAAGAACGAACAGCTAGTCAATTAAATACTAGAAACACAAAAAAGGGCTTTCTACATAAGCATCGTACAAAACGATTTTTATCAGCTGTAGCAAATAAATAAACTTCATAGATCAAATATGAAGTGAAGACTGGATATGCCTAAATACTTTCTTTCTATGGATAAAAAAAGATTTAATTGATAGAGGAAGCACCGTAAAGATCAATTGGAAAGGTTTTGGACCGATACAACAAGAACTGTTTATTTATATCATAATATGATATAAATCTTCGGAATCTACTTATGTAATAGAGTAGATCCCCTAAGGTATTGAGCAGCGGTGTAGCATCAGATCCTAAAGACAGTAAGTCTTTTTTTTTTTTATGAAGTATGAAAAAAGTCTTTTTCAAAGATTCTATATAAATTTTTATATGAAAGCGGGATAGTTACCTTTCAGAAAATTTTAATATCTAAAAACAATGGACATGCCCTTTTTTCTGAAGGTAGGAGAAAAGATAAAACTTATTATATTAATTAATATATTAATTAAATCAAAATTAAAGTTTGAAACTCATGTAATAACTCTCTTTTGTTTAATACAAGAAAAACCGAATATCTATAAGAAATCTCATTAAATCAGACATTCAATTAGATATTAAAGTTAAAGTAGGTTAGTTAAAGTTAAA